CCCATAAGTTTCCTTTCTTTGCTATAGGACATGTCTGATTCATTGACTAGAATCTTTCCGTTCTATTTTGGTTTGGAATTGACTTCAATTTTATTTCTATTTCGATCTAAAGATAAATATATATATATTTATATATATATATTGTATTGCTCTTATAACTTATATATATACAATATATACAAATAGGATTTTCTATCTTTCACCTTACTTCTAAACCTAAAAAAAAAAATGAAAAAGAGTTTAGAATATAATTTTCCATTTTTATTAGCAATAAAAATAATATTAGAAATAGATTTTTTAATAAAAAATCTATTTTTAGAATCTATATTGTTTATTTTATATATTTAAAATATGAAAATTTTATATATTCTATATATTATAGATAGGGCTATACCTAGGGCTATACGGACTCGAACCGTAGACCTTCTCGGTAAAACAGATCAAACGGGTTATTGTCAAAATGATTCGAACTGTTTCAAAGACCCGACATGCATTTTTTTGCATTGGGCTCTTTCATTAACTGATAGAAATATCAGCCAGTCTACCATATTTTTTCTTAATATTAATATTTTTTCTTAACATTTAACATTAATAGAATTATATAATATTAATAGAATTAGATTTAGAATTAGATAGATAATATTAGCCAATAGACGGCTCCATGTGCTCTGATTCATTATTTGGATTCCGAGCCAGGAACACTACCAAAGTGTTTCAAAGAAGGGTTATCCTGACGTAGGTATGCTTTTGGACTAGATCAACCGAAGTTAAATGGAGTCTCTATCGTCCTGCTTAACTTAAAGTATCAAATAATAAATATGAAACTTCATACACCTTAAAGTTCATAGGATAGGACGAAAAGAAAAATTTTTGAGCTCTTATACTCATTATGCCTAGCATTGAGTAGACTGGGTATTCACCTTATCAATATCTCAAATCAATGATGGTTCTTGTTTGGGCCGCCTAAAAGGGCACCCAAATCGTACCGAACCCTTTGTCAGGCTATTGTTTTCCTCTTTTTTTCCTTGAAAGAAAAAAAAATGGAGTAAGACATCGATTTCTCAATAAGATCCATTCTTTTGATTATATGATGGACTTGACTTCTCTGAAAAACATTGGCGCACGTGTAAACGAGGCGCTCTACCTAACTGAGCTATAGCCCTTGTTATAGTTATACGTTATACACATTTTAACATGTATAGAATTTCTTGTCAAGACGCGTATTCCATGATCCACTCACCTATCTCTTTGATTGGTATTGCTTTTAAATAATATTCAATTTATTATTTTATAATTAGAATCCATTAACATTAATGTGAGGGGTCCATTTCTTTCTCTTTGTAATGATAAATAACCTACTTAACTCAGTGGTTAGAGTATTGCTTTCATACGGCGAGAGTCATTGGTTCAAATCCAATAGTAGGTATAACCTATTAACTTATTCGATACCAGAGTCAATTTTACAATTTTTCCTTAATATTGGATTTGAATCCTATTCCACTTGATTGTATTTGATTCTATTCAATCACCGTAATCAAAAGAACTTCCTTATAAAAGGAAGTTCTTTTAATTACTCGTATGCATCAACTAGTTACGCCATCCCATTGATAGCCTCTACCCGTGTCCTAGCTCGTCTGAGAGCGAGATTTGCCTCAATTGTTTGCCTCTTGCCTTCAGCTTTCCTCAAGTTAGCTTCCGCTATTTCAAGAGTTTTACGAGCTTCTTGTGGATCAATGTCACTACTCTTTTCCGCATCATTCACTAAAACGGTGATCTGATTATTTCCTATTCTAGCAAAACCACCCATCAAAGCCATCGTTAACCATTGGTCATTAAGGCGTATTCTCAAAATACCTATATCTATGGCTGTGGCAATAGGCGCGTGATTTGGTAATACGCCAATTTGTCCACTATTAGTAGATAAAATGATTTCTTTCACTTCTGAATCCCAAACAATTCGATTCGGGGTCAGTACACAAAGATTTAAGGTCATTTCTTCAATTTGCTCTCCATTTCTAAATTTGTAGCCTTCACAGTGGCTTCATCGATGTTACCTACCAAATAAAAGGCCTGCTCAGGAAGACCATCTAATTCTCCGGAAAGGATCAATTTAAACCCTCTAATTGTTTCTGCTAGACCGACATATTTCCCCGGAGAACCCGTAAATACTTCTGCTACGAAAAAGGGTTGTGATAAGAAACGCTCTATTTTTCGTGCTCTTGCTACGGTTAAGCGGTCCTCTTCGGACAATTCGTCCAACCCCAGGATAGCTATAATGTCCTGAAGCTCTTTGTAACGTTGTAAAGTTTGCTTCACTCTTTGCGCAGTTTCATAATGTTCTTCACCAACAATCCGAGGTTGGAGCATAGTTGACGTTGAATCTAAAGGGTCTACTGCTGGGTAGATACCCTTGGCAGCTAGTCCTCGTGATAGTACAGTAGTAGCGTCTAAATGTGCAAAGGTCGTGGCCGGAGCAGGGTCAGTCAAATCGTCCGCCGGC